AACACACTTCCACTGTAGTGTCCGAGTAGATACTGTTACTTTCTCTCGAACCATAGTATATTATTTGATCAAATCATTGAATTATTTATTTCTCTTGAAATCTCTTCAATGTTTATTTTTATACACGTCTTTTTTTAGGAGGCCTACAGCCATTATGTGGCATAGGAGTTACATCCCGTATGAAACTTAATAGTATACCACTTCTACGAATAGCTCTTAATGCCGCATCTCTTCCGAGACCCGGGCCTTTTATCATAACTTCTGCTCGTTGCATACCTTGATCCACTACTGTCCGAATAGCATTTCCTGCTGCGGTTTGAGCGGCAAATGGTGTACCCCTTCTTGTACCCTTGAATCCACAAGCCCCGGCAGAGGACCAAGAAATTACTCGACCCCGTACATCTGTAACAGTCACAATGGTATTGTTGAAACTTGCTTGAACATGAATAACTCCCTTGGGGATTCTACGTGTATTCTTACGTGAACCAATACGTCTATTTCTACGCGAACCAATCTTTGGTATAGGTTTTGCCATATTTTATCATCTCATAAATATAAGTCAGAGATATATGGATATATCCATTTCATGTCAAAACAGATCCTTATTCTTTTTTTTTTTTTTTACTTATTTTTTTTTACTTATTTATTTGTACATCTGTACATCGGGTCCTTTAGATTTCGAGAGTCTTTTTGTTTTAGAAAGATTATCCTTGTCTTTGTTTATGTCTCGGGTTAGAACAAATTACTATAATTCGTCCCCGCCTACGGATCAATCGACATTTTTCACAAATTTTACGAACGGAGGCCCTTATTTTCATATTTGTCATTCCTTTTTTTAATTCCGAATCTACTTAATTGGAAGAAAATAAGTTTCTTGAAATTTTCAATTTCGAATTGTATCCTCACGAAAGAATGTTGAAATTGAAAAAACCGCCTAATCATTCAAGTCTTTGCTTTGGAGTCTCTAAATTATACGCCCTTTGGTTGAATCATAAGGACTTACCTCAATTTTTAGTCTATTGCCTGGTAGTATAAAACTACATGAAATCCTTTACGAAACAAAAACCAGAATAATTTTTTTGTTATCTAAACGAATCCGGAAGATACATACCATCGGTAAGTTGTTCAGTAATTAAACCCTCATAAATCCATTTTTGTTGTTTCATTCCAGGTAAAACCGCTTTGAAGTATCAACTAATGTAAGAGGGATAATATTATAAACTTGTCCTTTCTCTTTTTTCACAAATATGACCGTGTCAGCTATTATAAATATAAAGATTACCATATATAACACAAAACTTCTCCGCCGATTCCTTCTAGTCGAGCCTTTCGGTCTGTCATTATACCTCGAGAAGTAGAAAGAATTACAACCCCCATTCCGCCTAAAATTCTAGGAATTCGTTGATAGTTAGAATATATTCGTAGACCGGGTCGACTGATCCGTTTTAAATTTAAAACAGTTCTATATGGTCCTTTCCTATTTCTTCTATGTCGTAGGGTTAAAACCAAAAAATATTTATTGCTTTCTTGATGTTTTCTCACGTTTTCAATAAAACCCTCTTGTAAAAGGATTTTAACAATATTTTCAGTGATGTTAGTAGATGGTATTCGAACTGTTCTTTTTTTATTCATGTCAGCATTTCGTATAGAGGTTATTATGTCAGCAATAGTGTCTTTACTCATGATAAACTAAGATTTTTGTTTCCCCCGAATTTTGATATAATCAACATGCTCTTTTTCTTTTTTTCTGAATTTTTGAATATTTATGAATTATTAAAGATATATACGTGATAGATAAACAATTTACTAATTAATTAAATTGAATCAATTTCATTCAAATACTATATTAAGGTCTTCCCCTATAATACTTCAGGTGCTAATGAAACTATTTTAGTGAAATTTAACTGTCTTAATTCCCGGGCGATCGCGCCGAAAATTCGGGTTCCTTTTGGATTTCCTTCTTGATCAATAACAACCGCAGCGTTGTCATCATATCGTATTATCATACCGTTGTCGCGTTTGAGTTCTTTACAAGTACGTACAATGACAGCTCGGACCACTTCTGATCTTTCTAGAGGTGTATTTGGTACTGCTTCCTTGATTACAGCAACAATAATGTCACCAATATGAGCATATCGTCGATTACTAGCTCCTATGATTCGAATACACATCAATTCTCGGGCCCCGCTGTTATCCGCTACATTCAAATGGGTTTGAGGTTGAATCATATCATTTTTTTTTTTTTATCGGTTTTTTCTTTTTCAATGCAAAGGTATAAATAAAAAAAAAAAAGAAATATTATTTGTTCAAAACAAAAAAAGAAACCTGCAATTGTTTTTTTTCATCCCCAAAACCCCTTTCGTTTGTTTCTACATTCCTATCCAGAAAGAATGAATTGAGTTCGTATAGGCATTTTAGATGCCGCTATTGAAATAGCCCTTCTAGCTATATTTTCTGCTACTCCGCTCATTTCATAAAGTATTCTACCGGGTTTAACGACAGCTACCCAATATTCGGGAGATCCTTTCCCCGAACCCATACGTGTTTCTGTAGGTCTTACTGTAACAGGTTTGTCTGGAAATATGCGTACCCATATTTTTCCACCGCGGCGTGCATTTCGTGTCATTGCTCGCCGCCCTGCTTCTATTTGTCTAGATGTGATCCAAGCGGGTTCAAGCGCTTGAAGAGCATATCTACCGAAGCAAATACGATTACCTCGATAAGATATTCCTTTCATTCTTCCTCTGTGTTGTTTACGGAATCTGGTTCTTTTGGGGTTATAGTTGATGGTTGTTTAGCAATTCCATCCATCTCTACTACAGAACCGGACACGAGAGTTTCTTCTCATCCAGCTCCTCGCGAATTAAACAATTTAAAATAATTAAACAAAAAAAAAATACACGGTTAATAATATATGGAATCGTGGGATTCTTTGAAATTTGATCTAATCGATTATAAATTAGAAATTTTTTGTGTTTTAATATAGAATTTAACACGTATTCTATTTATAGATAATGTCGTTTTGGTAGAACGCTATAATGAATCTTTATTTTGTTTTTCCTTTTATTTCGAATCGACTAAAATTTAGAAATAAAAAAAATTCGCGGGCGAATATTTACTCTTTCAACATTCAGTTGTAAGATTAGTCTATGACATGACCTCTCAGAATAAATGAATAGGTTTCTGGTTCGTTCCGCCATCCTACTCAATGAATCATTAGGATTCGTTTTCAATAGAATCTTATGCATTCACAGGTTCTGTCGTTCCCACCACTTCTCGATTAATGATTAGGTCTGAATTTTACAACGGAGCCTCCAATTAAATTTATTCTTGAGTCAACCTTCTCAGTCTTTATTGGCTCGGGGCTCTTGATTTTTTGTTCTATGCACGGATTTGTCTAATTATGGATCAATCAGTATTGATGCTTTATTACATTCCCTTTATATGAGATGACTCATAGACCTTACATATTGGAATTATATATCATTAATATTCTTTTTCTATCTTTCTCTCACCCTTCCATTTATCTGTATACTTTATATTGCTTTACAACCCATAATCAGATTGTTTTTTTTTTTTTTTTATGTAAAAAAGATTTCAGTTGCTACAATGATATGACTTATATATCATATCTTGACTGGTTCTTTCTATCCAAATAACACGAAGTGATGAGTTGGTTATTAGTTCTATAGTTATCAGTTTGTACTATGGGCTGTCCATTTTTTTGAATCCCAACCCTAAAAAAACCAACGAGTCACACACTAAGCATAGCAATTATATCAAATGATTAATCGAATTTTTATTCAACCTTATAGAATTGTTCTTTTTTTTTTTTTATTTACCAGAAAAAGAATGAAAGAGTTTGCCATTTTTTGTTTTATCACCAGATATAACGAAATATAAGTCAAGTAAGTTCTTATTATTCCTCGTCTACAAATATCCAAATTTTGATGCCTAATACCCCATAGATAGTTCGAACTGCATAGGAACAATAATCAATTTTAGCTCGAATGGTTTGTAGAGGAACTCTACCTTCTCGGATCCATTCAACACGTGCAATTTCTTTTCCGTCGATACGCCCTGCAATTTGTACTTGAATCCCTTTTGTACCTGCCTGTTCAGTTAATTCAATAGCTTTTTTCATTGCTTTGCGAAATGAAACTCTATTCTTTAATTGTCCGGCTATAAATTCTGCAAGAATATTGGGGTGCCCGTAAGGATTTGCAATTCTTGTAATAGCAATGTTGAGTTTTCGGTTTACACAATTGAGTTCTTTTTGTACATGCGTCTGGAATTCTTCGATTCTTCGAGTCCTGTCTTCTATTAATAACTTGGGGAATCCCATATAGATTATGACCTGAATCAAATCGATTCTTTTTTGAATCTCTATACGTGCAATTCCCTCTACATTAGAGGATATTTTCATATTATTTTGCACATAATTTTTGATACAATCTCGTATTTTTTGATCTTCTTGTAGATCCTTTGAATAATTTTTTGGTTGTGCAAACCAAAGAGAATGATGACCTTGGGTTGCACCAAGTCTGAAACCAAGTGGATTTATTTTTTGTCCCATAATCCCCCACTACTATATATATCGTGAAACGTGACATCTGTTTGTATTTTTTTTTTATTCATTCGATTTTTTTTAAGCATAACATAATATAGCGTATTTGTATTTTTTATAATATAAAATATTCTTCCTTTAAGTATTCCTCAGCTCTAATTTATAGAATTTCCTTTTATCTATTTCTTCCTCTTCATCTAAAGATATATCTTTCAATACAATAGTTATATGACAAGTGGATCTTTTTATAGGATAACCCCGTCCTCGAGCCCGGGGCTTTAATTTTTTCACAGTTGTGCCCTCGTTGACTTCGGCTTTACTAATGATTAAACTTGTTTCGTTCAAACCCTTATTGTGATTAGCATTTGCTGCTGCAGAATAAACCAATTTTAAAATGGCATAACATGCTCGATAAGGCATAAGTTCTAGTATC